CACCATCGGATTTCAAAGTCGCACGATCTAATTCAAAAATTTCACCCAATTGAGCGCGTCTAGCATATTTTTTCACAGTAGCAGGATCACTATAACTGACTCCATTGAGTTCGCCGCCATAGAACTCAACGGTTACACCTACTTGTTCAACACTATACTTCGATTCTGCCCTTCTAAAAGGAACATCAGCTCTAACAATTCCGTCGCCGTCTACCAAAACGACTGGAAATGTTTCAAAAAAAGTGGGCATACGACGTACAAAAAGCTCACGCCCCTCTTTATCTCTAAAGATAGGGTGTCCTAACCATCCAACCGCTATTCCATCTCCGTTATCCATTGAGCCTGCCCTGAATAATCCTCCTTTTGCCGGATTATTGCCGATATAATCATAAAAGGCTAATTTTTCAGGAATTTTAGACCAGGCTTCTGATAAACTTTGATTTCCTGCTAGCCCGGCGCTAACTCGTCGATATATCTCTTGCTGGAAGTAACCCTGATCCCATTGATAACGAGTGGGACCAAATAATTCGATGGGGGTAGTTGCTGAACCATACCACATAGTTCCAGCAACAACAAAAGCTGCAAAAAAGACAGCCGCGATACTACTGGAGAGTACGGTTTCAATATTTCCCATACGTAATCCTTTATATAGACGTTGTGGCGGTCGAACGCTAAGATGGAATAGACCCGCTAATATGCCCAATGTACCTGCTGCAATATGATGAGAAGCTATTCCTCCCGGAACAAAAGGATCAAAACCTTCCACGCCCCACGACGGATTTACAGGTTGTACTTTTCCCGTTAGTCCATAAGGATCGGACACCCATATTCCAGGACCGTACAGGCCTGTTACATGAAATGCACCAAAACCAAAGCAAGCCACCCCGGAGAGAAATAAATGAATTCCAAAGATCTTGGGCAAATCCAAAGAAGGTTTTCCTGTACGTTCATCAGAAAATATTTCTAGATCCCAATAGACCCAATGCCAGATAGCTGCCAAAAAGCATAAGCCAGAAAACACAATATGTGCCCCAGCTACACCTTCGTAACTCCAAATCCCCGGATTCGTTACAGTCCCTCCTGTGATACTCCAACCTCCCCATGAATTGGTTATTCCTAAACGAGTCATGAAGGGTATAACGAACATACCCTGCCTCCACATTGGATCAAGAACAGGGTCAGAAGGATCAAAAACTGCTAATTCATACAGAGCCATTGAGCCCGCCCAACCAGCAACCAGAGCTGTATGCATTATATGAACGGAAAGCAACCGGCCGGGATCATTCAATACAACGGTATGAACACGATACCAAGGCAAACCCATGGAAAATACCCCTTTATCAAAGAAAAATAGACACTACGTAACTTTATTGCATTGGAAAAGACTATACTATGACTATCCTATGGACTTCCCTTGTTCAATGGATTATTTCCTAACAAGGGTTAGGTTAATATTTATTCTATATTCTATTCTGTTCGTAATAATGGAAGAATTCTGTTCGTAAGAACAAAGAGAAGCAGATTTATTTTATACTCGATAAGTACCAATACGCAATGGTGGATTGATACCATTTTCTATGAGTAAATGCGTCCATCCTTATTTATCATTAGAAAGACCTATTCGTAAAAATTTTCCTTTATTTATTTTGTCTTTCTTTCTGAATTTTTCTAATCTATGGATAAAATAAATATGATAAAGCCAATATTATAAAGACAATAAAACCATATTGTTACGTTTCCACATCAAAGTGAAATATAGTATTTAGTTATTTTTTCTTTCAATTCATGCCTATTGGTGTTCCAAAAGTACCTTTCCGAAGTCCTGGAGAGGAAGATGCATCTTGGGTTGACGTATAGTGCGACTTGTCAGATATATTGGGTCATATGGGATTTCCCCGTTCTCTCCCCCGATCGAGATATCCTCCGTTTCGCCCAAGAAAGAGAAATTGAATCATCAAAAAATTGGAGCGTGAAATGCAATTAGATGCATTGTTTGGGGGAATTCATAGTACTATTATCAATTAGAATAATTTATGGTTGGCTTTGGTTGGACTCAAAAAATGAAGTATCCAGGCTCCGTTTAGAAAAAACCCAATTGGTAATATATCTATGATTACTACGTGTATCATAAATGATTCCTGTTTGTTATTTGTAAAGTCATAACAAAAAGAAATGGTGATGGGAAGATTTGTCCTATATGTGCAAATCCAAATCGGGCGGATCTTTACCCGGAGTAGAGCATAAACCTAAAAAGATAAAAGAGACCCATTCAGGAACAAGAAAATACCATCGTGATTTGGATTGAATCTCGATGAAACAATACATCAATGAGAAGTTTATTCGATAAGTTTATTGACTTTTTTCTATTATAAAGAAGAAATCAAAATTCTTCTTTATTGAAAAATCGAAGAAAAAGCCCTTTCGTTAAAAGTTAGAAAAAACCTGCTATGAAAAAGAATAGGAAAAAGGAAAGAGGACTGGAATCTATACATTGATTCTT